TTGTTAATGGTTGATCAAGCTTGATGGATTCACCCTCTGAAATAAGAAGTTCTGGCCCTGGAGGTATAATATCAACCACTTGGTGCCCATCCGATGCATCAACGATGATTATTTCATATCCTCCTTTTTCTTTGCGTACTATTCTGCTTACTATACCCGCGGATGTAGCATTATAGACTGTATTGTTACTCTTGCTCCCATCAGGATAAATCTGACCCCTTCCCCTATTCCCACCTACATATATGGGATATTTTAAGAAGTGAACGTCTTTCTTCGTAGCAGGGTCAGGGGAAAGAATGGGAAAGACGATTTCACTATATTTCTGACCTGGAACAGGACCTATTACAAGAATATTTCTTTTATTGGGACGATAACTTTGAAAAGACAGATTTCCTATCTTTTCTTTCACCTCGGGGGAAATACGATCGGGGGGGGCTAATTCGAATCCCTCGGGTAAAATAAGAACAGCCCCTACATTCAAAGCCCCTTTTTTACCATTAGCAAGAACTTGTTTCAGTTGCATATCATAAGGAATTCGAACAACTGCTTCAAATACAGTATCAGGAAGTACAGCTTGCGGAACTTCAATATCCACAGGCTTATTAGCTAAATGGCAATTGGCGCATACAATTCGCCCAGTTGCTTCTCGTGGATTTTCATAACCTTTCTGCGCAAAAATGGGATACGCATTTGAAATAGATGTTCGAGTTATTACATATATCATAATCGATACAGAAATAGATCGAGTGATCTGTTCCTTTACCCAAGAAAAAGTATTTCTATTTTGCATGATCCAATCATTCATCCAGGAATTTCTACAATAAATTAGATAGGTAGCTAGTATAGTTCCCTATCCACGAGTCTGCCATTGTACCGAAATAATTCTATTTAAATAGGACAAATACCTTGAAGAGGTAGAAGTATAAAGAAAAAATAAGTCAAATGGAAAATGCTTTCTTTATGCGCGAAGAAAAATTTTGATTGATATCAGGAGATCAAATAAATTCTTCATTCATTCATCGAATGATAAATGACTACAAGTGAAGGAGATACACGATTTAAAAAAAGGAAGATCCAATATTTCACAATTGTATCTAGAATAACTGGAAAAGTGGAAACAAGACCAGATATAATTTGGTCGTTATGAGCCAATCCAAAATCATTGTAGATCGAACCAATCATTAGTTCCCAACCATGGGTCGAGTGAAATCCAATCCATAAATCAGTAACTAAAAGAATCGAAAAAGCTTTTATTGTGTCATTTAAGTTATAGAAGAATTCCTGAACCCAAGAATTAAGAATGACAAGTTCTTCATTACCCAGAAAAAAATAACCGCTTAAAATAGCGAAACATATTATATTTGTCAAAAAATGCAAAATGATATGGAGATGATATTCATTGTGTGTTTTGACCAATTGTATCGTTTCCTTGTGTATTCCTATACGAAGCTTTTTTAGGTTTTGTATATCTGTTTCTGGGTATTCTTTTATCATTTCATCCAACAAGAGTAGTTCTTCTAATTCTAGGAATTTTTCTAGAACATTTTTCTCTTGAATATCATTCAAAAGAGTTTCGGATTGCCTAGTATTCCACCAATTAATAATCCAAGGTTCGAGACTTTTTTGAAATAAGAGAGAGACCCACCAGGGCAAAAATACTATAGATGCAATATATGGGAGGGAAATCAATGCTTTCTTTTTTTTTTCATTTTTTTTATCTGTGAATTGTTAATGAACTGCTTCATTTGTCAACTCTATCTGATCTGATGTTTCTCTAAAGCACAAGTTCTATAACAAGGTATGGAACCTATGGATCTATTCCTATTTTTGTATAATAATTAACTCCTTAGATCCAGAAGGAATTAAGGAATATAGAAATACAAAAAATAAGGGTCCTTTTTCGGATGAAAAAAAATGAGAAATGTTGCACCGTTTAACCACAGCACAGGAATACGGTATCAGTTCAAAATACTTCAATTGGTACGCGCAAGAAATAGGCCAATTCGGCAGCTTTTTGCTCAATTTCTCGCGGAGTCAAATTCTCATCAGTACGAGTCAAGGGAATGTTTCCTTGGCCTCTGATTTCCATATAAAGAATACGACGAGGAAAAAGACCCTCTTTAACCTCCATTCTGATTGATTGGATATCTTTCATAAAGAAGCGAAGGAAGATGCGACGATTTATTCCAGGGAATCCCCAACGAAAAATACACATTATTCCTTCTTTTCTATCGAATCGGTCATAACCACTACCTACATTCCATGAAATTGTGCACCACAAATATGAACTAATGAATAGACCCGCGATCCCATAGAAAGACATCACGATTCCTTGTGGAAAAAAAATGATTTGCTGAGATGGAAATCCAGGTATCAGATTCCTACCAAGATAACTAGAAGTTCCAACCACTAAGAATCCTAGTGAACCTAAAAAAAGGATACAGGCCCAGCAAAAATTACTTGCTTTTCGAGACCCTGTTATAAGTTCTATCCATATATGTTCTGATCGCCAGTTCATACTATACTAGATCCACTTACATTCGATTGGAATTCAGAAAAATTCTGACTTTACTTTTCATGATGCCGAAATAACTTTCATCAACTAGCACTAGTTTGATATGAACCATTAGGAATAATTGGTTAGATACATATACTTTCTATTATAAATATTCGCCGATCATTTTTAACCAGATATACCCGCATATCATATACATACATTTATGCGGATACATGATATCCGCATGCATAACAGTTCTTTCATTTGTGTTCGGAAAAATCCACATATTGTCCCATATTACACTAAACAAATATCTGTATTATGATTCAGTGTTGAAATAAATTGATGAAATTTGGTCCCATCGGATCTAGACAATCTTATTTTTTTGGACATGAAGAAATAAAGAAGCCATTGCAATCGCAGGAAATACTAGGCCCACTAAAGGGACAAAAATAGAGGGTAAGTTAAGATCTGTCATAGAATGGGTACCTCGATTTAATATTTGTACCTATTATAAAGATATCTTATGATAAGTATCCCTATTATATAGAAACTATTCTAAATAATATTAATATTTAAGTAGTTAATAAGTGCAAGGAATGAGAACTAAATGAAGTGTACCTATTCATCTTTTTAGACGAATATATATGATAATCCGCTTTAAGTTTAATAAATTTTATTATTCCCCCATCCTTTTCTTTTATTATATTAGAAAGAATAAAAGAAAAGGTTTTTTATTAAAATTAACAAGTTTTTTATAAGTTCGTGACTCTAACTAAACTAATTCAACCCAACAAACAAAGATTCCTAGTAAAAAATGGGAGTTCTTATTCTTAGTAGACATGGAAATCACTTCTATTCTATATTTTCATTTTATTTCGATATTTTTTTTTTGCGTTTTTATTCAAAGGAAAGAAACCGTGCAGCTGAAATAACTCACTCAGAACACCTTTTAAAAGATTACGCGGTACGATTGGATCAAATAAGCCCTTATGGAATGAATACTCAGCCGCTTGTGAACCGTCGGGTACTGTTTTATTCAATGTTTGTTCAATTACTCTTTTACCCGCAAAAGCAATGTAGGCGTTGGGTTCAACAATAATAACATCTCCTAACATACCAAAACTGGCAGTTACTCCACCAGTTGTAGGAGATGTAAGGATTGATACATAGAATAACTTTTTATTTGATTGATAATTATATGAAGCAGAAGATATTTTAGCCATTTGCATCAAGCTCAAACTTCCTTCTTGCATACGTGCTCCCCCAGAAGCACACACAATAATGACAGGTAGAGATCGATTAGTAGCATACTCGATCAAACGGGTGATTTTCTCGCCTACTACAGATCCCATACTACCCCCCATGAACTGAAAATCCATAACCCCAATTGCTATGGGAATACCATTTAGTTGACCTATGCCTGTTTGAACAGCTTCAGTTAAACCTGTCCTTCTTTGATAAGAGTCGATACGATCTCTATAAGGTTCTTCCTCTGAATGAAATTCAATGGGGTCCGTGGGGACCATATCTTCATCCATGGGATCCCAAGTGCCCGGATCAATCAACAGTTCGATTCTATCTGAACTATGCATTTTCAAATGATATCCACACTGTTCACAAATATTCATTTTTGACCTAAAAAATTTTTTATAATTTAATCCATAACAATTTTCGCATTGAACCCATAAATTTCTGTATTTTTTATTTATATCAAAATCATTAGATCTTCCTCTTATATTGAAATCGCGGTTGTTACCACCAGTTCTTATACTAGAATTCCTGCTTTGACTACCGCTTACGCCTTCCGTACAAATGAAACTAGAAATGTAACTGTCACTGTAATTGTCGGTACCGTTGAAAGTGTCACTATGAATACGGACTTCAAAACGAAGATAACTATCAATGCAACTATTAATGTGATTATTCCAACTAGATTGAGTATCATACATGTAATGATAATAGTAGTGATTGTTACTCTTATACTTACTATTCAAATAATTAGAAAAACCAGGTTCTAGTTCACTCAGAAAAAAACCAATCTCCTGATTTTCAATATCAAAATATACAGAATAACTGTCACCATTACCATCCCTAACTAAAAAAGTGTTATCAGAGATAAAACTCCAAATATCCCTAATAGCAAATAAATAATCAACATTTCTGAAACTATCACTCCAACTAGGAATGGTATGTCCAACAGCATTAAGGCTATCCATTGATTTACTTAGCCCACACTTATGTTCTAACTTCGCCTTAGACAACATCGAATTGAACCACCACTTTTTCATAGAGTCTTCTTGTTCCCTATTTGATGAAAATATAATAGATGAATAGTCATTCGATGAATAATCGTTTTATTATTTTATTTCCTATCAGAATTAAGCATATGATCCAATCATTGGAATTTTTAACTAACAACGGGTGAGTATTGAAAAAAATGATTCTTTTTGGGGGGAATTCGGGGTATCAATATATATATATTATGATAGAATCTAGAATCCTCAATTAGAAATATAAAAAGAGGTTTCTCTCATGTCATGTACAAAAAAATTTTCATCGAAAAGATAAAAAGATAAATAGTTGTTTCTTCCTATACTATAACCTATAAATGAAATGAAGAATTGATTCTCGTATAATCTCTTATTATATAATATAATAAGAAGTTTCTATTGCAACATGAAATGAAAAAGGCAATATACAGGGTGGGTAGAGAGGAGCCCCCTTTGGCTTGATCTATAGCCTGAAACTGCGGGATAGAAAATGATCCACCAATCCCAAGGATCTATAATTAATCCTATGGATCCAACAATGTATAGGATGGTCATTCTTTATTCGGCCCAATCCTTTTCCTAAAAAAAAAGGATTGGGCCGAGTTTAATTGCAATCAATCAATTAGGAGAACAAACAGAAATTACTGAATTATGTGCGCCTAGTTCTTATCTGTTTATCTATTTCTGTTTATCTATCTTATCCACTGGTTCGAACTCGAATTTAATCTCTTTCCATACTTCACAGGCAGCGGCTAGTTCAGGGCTCCATTTGGCAGCTTCGCGGATAATCTCATTACCCTCACGAGCAAGATCACGTCCCTCATTACGAGCTTGTACACATGCTTCTAAAGATACACGATTAGCTGCCGCACCAGGTGCGTTTCCCCAAGGGTGTCCTATAGTTCCTCCACCGAACTGTAGGACGGCATCATCTCCAAAGATTTCGGTTAGAGCAGGCATATGCCAAACATGAATACCCCCTGAAGCCACGGGAATAACGCCTGGCATAGAAACCCAATCTTGAGTGAAAAAAATACCGCGACTTCGGTCTTTTTCAACAAAATTATCACGTAATAAATCAACAAAACCTAAAGTCATCTCACGTTCCCCTTCCAGTTTACCTACTACTGTACCAGCGTGAATATGATCTCCCCCAGACATACGTAATGCTTTTGCTAGTACGCGAAAATGCATACCATGATTTTTCTGTCTATCAATAACTGCATGCATTGCGCGATGGATGTGAAGAAGTAGACCGTTGTCGCGGCAATAATGAGCCAAAGTAGTATTTGCAGTGAATCCCCCAGTTAAGTAGTCATGCATTACGATAGGAGTTCCCAATTCTCTGGCAAATACGGCCCTTTTGATCATTTCTTCAGATGTACCCGCAGTTGCATTCAAGTAATGTCCTTTGATTTCACCTGTTTCGGCTTGTGCTTTAAAAAGTGCTTCAGCACAAAATAAGAAACGGTCTCTCCAACGCATAAAAGGTTGTGAGTTCACGTTTTCATCATCCTTGGTAAAATCAAGTCCACCGCGTAGACATTCATAAACCGCTCTACCGTAGTTTTTTGCGGATAATCCCAATTTTGGTTTAATAGTACATCCCAAAAAGGGACGACCATACTTGTTCAATTTATCTCTTTCAGATTGGATGCCATGAGGCGGGCCTAGGAAAGTTTTGGTATAAGCAGGGGGAATTCGCAGATCCTCCAGACGTAGAGCTCGTAGGGCTTTGAAACCAAATACATTACCCACAATGGAAGTAAACATGTTAGTAACAGAACCTTCTTCAAAAAGGTCTAAAGGATAAGCTACATAACAAATATATTGATTTTCTTCCCCAACAACGGCCTCAATGTGGTAGCATCGTCCTTTGTAACGATCAAGACTGGTAAGTCCATCAGTCCACACAGTTGTCCATGTACCAGTAGAGGATTCGGCAGCTACCGCAGCCCCTGCTTCTTCAGCGGGAACTCCGGGTTGAGGAGTTACTCGGAATGCTGCCAAGATATCAGTATCTTTGGTTTCGTAATCAGGAGTATAATAAGTCAATCTGTAATCTTTAACACCAGCTTTAAATCCAACACTTGCTTTAGTCTCTGTTTGTGGTGACATAAGTCCCTCCCTACAACTCATGAATTAAGAATTCTCACAACAACAAGGTCTACTCGATATGGATTATGCGTGAATGAAACCTTTGACAAAAATCTTTCAAAAAATATTCAACTAATATTATCAACGAATTAAGTTCGTTATTAGACCATGCATTTGATTCACCAAATACATCATTATTGTATACTCTTTGATATATATGGCGCAACCCAATCCTCAGTTTATAATTGAATTGAGCCACTTCGTATTTTGAATCTCAAAATAGAAATACTAAGAAAAATTCCCCTTGACAGTGATATATGTTGTATATGTAAATCCTAGATGTGAAAATAGGCATAATTCATCCATGAAAGGGAAAGGGTATAAAACAAAAAAAATAGGCACTATTATATATAAATATATAAAAGAAAATACAGAACATCAGCCCGAAATGAAATAATGAATCATAAATCAAGTTCGAATTAGAATTCCATAGATAATATAATTTAATCTAGTCTATATGGTATTTTCTATAATGATAGAGAAATGAAACGCACTTCACTTACTCACAATTCGTATTTATCTACTGGATCTTTTGAAAAAAAAATTGGTTGAACTTGAAAATTGACTCATTAAATGAGTAAACGATTGAATTTGATTCGGTTGGTTGGGTGGTACCAACTAAATCGAGTGCTAATTCCCACTTCTTTCTTATTGAATTAACCGATCAACTTGCTATCGGACATTTATTTTCGATTCAGCACTATTCCAATCAAAAAAAAAATTCGACATATTTCACTTTATTATGAAAACCAATCCTACTACTTCTGGTCCTGCGGTTTCCACACTTGACGAAAAAACCCTAGGGCGTATCGCTCAAATTATTGGCCCAGTACTGGATGTTGTTTTTCCCCCGGGCAAGATGCCTAATATTTATAACGCTTTGGTAGTTAAAGGTCGAGATACTGTTGGTCAGCAAATTAATGTGACTTGCGAGGTACAACAATTATTAGGAAATAATCGAGTTAGAGCTGTAGCTATGAGTGCTACAGATGGTCTGACGAGAGGGACGGAAGTTATTGACACGGGAGCTCCTCTAAGTGTTCCGGTCGGCGGAGCTACTCTCGGGCGAATTTTCAATGTTCTTGGAGAGCCTGTTGATAATTTAGGTCCTGTAGATACTCGTACAACATCTCCTATTCATAGATCTGCGCCCGCCTTTATACAGTTAGATACGAAATTATCAATCTTTGAAACAGGGATTAAAGTAGTGGATCTTTTAGCTCCGTATCGCCGTGGAGGAAAAATCGGACTATTTGGAGGGGCTGGCGTGGGTAAAACAGTACTTATCATGGAATTGATCAACAACATTGCCAAAGCTCATGGAGGCGTATCCGTATTTGGCGGAGTAGGCGAACGTACTCGTGAAGGAAATGATCTCTACATGGAAATGAAAGAATCCGGGGTGATTAATGAAAAAAATATTGCAGAATCAAAAGTAGCTCTAGTCTATGGTCAAATGAATGAACCGCCGGGAGCTCGTATGAGAGTTGGTTTGACTGCACTAACCATGGCGGAATACTTCCGGGATGTTAATGAACAAGACGTGCTTCTATTCATCGACAATATCTTTCGTTTTGTCCAAGCGGGATCAGAAGTATCCGCCTTATTAGGGAGAATGCCCTCCGCAGTGGGTTATCAACCCACCCTTAGTACAGAAATGGGTTCTTTGCAAGAAAGAATTACTTCCACCAAAGAGGGATCTATAACTTCGATCCAAGCAGTTTATGTACCTGCAGATGATTTGACCGACCCCGCTCCTGCCACGACATTTGCACATTTAGATGCGACTACCGTACTATCAAGAGGATTAGCTGCCAAAGGTATTTATCCAGCAGTAGACCCTTTAGATTCAACGTCAACTATGTTACAACCTGGGATCGTTGGCGAGGAACATTATGAAACTGCGCAAAAAGTTAAGCAAACTTTACAACGTTACAAAGAACTTCAGGACATTATAGCTATCCTGGGGTTGGACGAATTATCCGAAGAAGATCGTTTAACTGTAGCAAGAGCACGAAAAATTGAGCGTTTCTTATCACAACCCTTCTTCGTGGCAGAAGTCTTTACCGGTTCTCCGGGAAAATATGTTGGTCTCGCGGAAACAGTTAGGGGGTTTCAACTGATCCTTTCCGGAAAATTAGACAGTCTTCCTGAGCAGGCCTTTTATTTGGTGGGTAACATCGATGAAGCTACCGCGAAAGCTATGAACTTAGAAGGGGAGAAGAAATGACCTTAAATCTTTGTGTACTGACTCCTAATCGAATTATTTGGGATTCAGAAGTGAAAGAAATCCTTTTATCCACTAATAGTGGCCAAATTGGTGTATTACCAAATCACGCCCCTATTGCCACAGCTGTGGATATAGGTCTTTTGAGAATACGTCTCAACAACCAGTGGTTAACGGTGGCTCTAATGGGTGGTTTCGCTAGAATAGGTAATAATGAGATCACTATTTTAGGAAATGATGCGGAGATTAGTACTGACATTGATCCGCAAGAAGCTCAACAAGCTCTTGAAATAGCTGAAGCTAACTTGAGTAGAGCTCAGGGTAAGAGACAGGCAATTGAGGCGAATCTAGCTCTCAGACGAGCTAGGACACGAGTAGAGGCTGTGAATGTTATTTCAACATAATCAAACGAAGTTCTTTATTATACACCACAATTTACACCACATTTTGATTGAACACAATCAAATCTAGATGATACAATGAAAAAAGAAGATGGGTAGAGAAACTTATTAGATACCAGAATCCATGGTATCTAATAAGTTCTACCTACTATTGGATTTGAACCAATGACTCCTGCCGTATGAAAGCAATACTCTAACCACTGAGTTAAGTAGGTTATTTATCATCACAAAAAAAGGACCCGTCGTCTCCGGGATTATAGGTGGAATATTATTTCTAAGCAATACCAATCCGCTAACAGTAAACGGATCAGAGAGCTATGATGTGGGGTCCTATCTTGACAAGAAATTATCTATATGTTAAGATATCTATGACAAGGGCTATAGCTCAGTTAGGTAGAGCACCTCGTTTACACGTGCGCCAATGCTTTTCAAAGGAGCCCATTATGCAATGAACATAATTGATCTTATTGAGAAATTGATGTCTTACTCCATAGATTCGAGGGAACAATAGCCTGACAAATATTTGGTTCGGTCCGATTCGAGTACGAATTCGGGTGACAAATCAAATAGAATTCACAATTGATTTGTTAATTGATAAGGTAAATACCCAATCCATTCAATGCTAGGCCTAATGAGTATAAGGGACTCAAAAGAACCTCTTTTCGTCTTATGAACTTTAAGGTGTATGAAGTCTCATATTTGACTCTTGCTGCGGAACGATAGAGACTCCATTTAACTTAGGTTGATCTAGGCCGGAGGCAGACCTAAGTCAAGGCAACCCTTCTTTGAAACACTTTGGTATTGCTCCTAGATCAGAATACAAATACTGAATCGAAGAGCACATGGAGCCATCTTATTATCTTCCTGTAAAGAAAAAATATGGTGGACTAACTGATCTTTACATTAATCAGTTGATGAAAGAGCCCAATGCAACAAAATGCATGTTGGGTCTTTGAAACAGTTCGAATCATTTTGATAATAATCAGTTTGATCTGTTTTACCGAGAAGGTCTACGGTTCGAGTCCGTATAGCCCTAACACATTTCATTTTTTTTTTTTTTTGTTTTTTGTATAGACATTCTATTTTAGTTTAGTATAGTTTTCATTTCCTCATTAGTACTTGTTTATGGATTGACAGATTCCTTTGTCCATAGAAATGAAAGCATTACCACATGTCCATGTCAATACATAAGGACAGGAAAATAAAAACAAGAATTCATTCCAAAAGATCCAATCACGATTTGCAAAATCTCGGATAAAATACCTATCCTTTTTCATTAATCTTCATGGATGAATTACATATGACTTTTTTCCTGCCCATGATCAAAAAGTTACTGATATATTTTTGTTTTGGTATACCCAATCCCAGTCAATTTATGAAGTGAAAATCGTGACATGATCCTTTCTAAAAACTTCATTCTGACCCAATCAAGTCGAATACAATACTTAAGTTACACGGATCTAGTAGTACCTATTCTTTTGTTGGTCTTGTATTTGTAGGAGTCCCCCGACTCCGACTAATTAGTTTTTGGCCGAACAATAATCAAATTGGTTGTTTCAAATATAATGCAGAGATAATGAATTGGTCCCTAATGTATCAATGTTCCTTCTTCTCTATTCTATGAGTTGGGTCGGTTTGGGGATTTGGTCTATCGAATTGTTCAACGATGTGTGATTCTTTCTTTTCTATTAGAAGTATCTTATGTAGATCATTTATCATTCCACTGATGACTGATTCTATCACTCTGCGCTATCTTTCATTGTGTAGTGTAAGTTTGCTTCAAAACAAACCCTTTTGTAAGGAAACCCAACTCATCGGTTGGTCTTACTAAGTGTTATTGCCATAACAAGTATTTTTGTTCTTCCCAAATCACGGTCTTTCTTTAGTACTCGATTCTTTTTATTTCTGAGAGGATCCGCGAGTATAGTACAGATTCCAAGTTTCGAATTTTTTTGGTATAGAAAGATATGAGTTGTTATATGTAAAGGTTCCTTGCAACTCAACGAATCAATAAAGTAAAGAAAATAGAGATAAAATCTAGGATCAAGGAAGGGAGATAAAATAGAATATAATCGTTCGATGTATTAGATTATATTTATGTATTCCTATCGAATCAATAGAAGCAACGATTTTCTACCCGAATTTTAATGAAAAAAATACTTCAAGTAGAATATGCTAGAAATCCCTAGTCATTTTACCCCAATGGAAATGAAATTCGAATATTCGAATAGAAATAAATATATAATATAGATAAATTAAATTGGAAATTCGAAATAAATTCTAAATAAAATTAACTAAACTATAAAAACAAAAACATAGTTATACTAATATGATAGATATTATTAGTATTATTTATTACTATTATAATATAATTATAGTATATAAATATACTATTTTAGTATTTGTATTTAATTACTTTATTCTATTTAGTGTATTTTGTTTTTAGGGAGAAACCGAGACAAAGTAAGAGAGTTTTGTTTGTGTAAGAGTATCCTATGTCTACACTATATGTAAATGGAATCGAAATGCAAAATAAATATAAGTGGGGTTCCATTGTATGAATCTTTAAACAAGACATGCCTTATAGAAAACAAACTCTAAACTATGCGGATTTGATCAAAAAATTTTCTTTTTTCGTCTAAGAAGTTCTGGATGAATTGACAATTTCAATTCAAATTGAATAATTCAGCCTATTCCACATTAATAGGTCCACATTAATAGGAGTATATTTATGTTTCTGCTTCACGAATATGATATTTTCTGGGCATTTCTAATAATATCGGGTGCTATTCCTATCTTGGCATTTGTAATTTCTGGAGCTTTAGCTCCGATTAATGAAGGACCAGAGAAGCTCTCTAGTTATGAATCAGGTATAGAACCCATGGGAGACGCTTGGGTACAATTCCGAATCCGCTATTACATGTTTGCTCTAGTTTTTGTTGTTT